AAAACTTCGGATTCTGAGGAAAAAGAGGCAAAAGAAAAGGAAAAAACAAAGGAGGAGAAAAAGGAAGAGAATGAACGGATAACAATAGCAGAAAATTGGGATACTATTCTATTTGCTCAAACAATAAGAGGTTCTATGTTAGTAACACAATCGATTCTTAGAAAATACATCGTATTGCCTTCATTGATAATAGCTAAAAATCTCGGCCGTATGTTATTATTTCAATTCCCCGAGTGGTACGAGGATTGGAAGGAGTGGAATAGAGAAATGCATGTTAAATGCACCTATAATGGTGTTCAATTATCAGAAACAGAATTTCCGAAAGACTGGCTAACAGACGGTATTCAAATAAAGATCCTATTTCCTTTCTGTCTGAAACCTTGGCACAGATCTAAGCTAGGATTCGATCATAGAGATCGAATGAAAAAGAAAGGAAAAAAAGAAAATTTTGGTTTTTTAACAGTCTGGGGGATGGAAACTGAACTACCTTTTGGTTCTCCCCGAAAACGACCTTCCTTTTTTGACCCCATTTGGAAAGAACTCGAAAAAAAAATTATAAAAGTGAAAAAGAAATGTTTTCTAGTTCTAAGAGCTTTAGGAGAAAGAAAAAAATGGTTTCTAAGGGTCTTAAAAGAAAAAACAAGATGGATTCTCAAAACAGTTCTATTTATAAAAAGAATAATAAAAGAGTTTGAAAAAGTAAATCCAATTTTCTTATTTGGATTGAGGAAAGTATATGAACCAAATGAAAATAGAAAAGATTCTATAATTAGTAATAAGATTAACCATGAATCGATCATTCGAATTAGATCTGTGGATTGGACAAATTATTCACTGACAGAAAAAAAAATGAAGGATCTGGCTGATAGGACAACCACAATCCGAAATAAAATAGAAAGGATTACAAAAGACAAGAGAAAAATATTTCTAACTCCAAATAGAAAGATTAGTCCTAACGAGACAGGTTGTGATGATAAAAGATCGGAATCACAGAAACATATTTGGCAGATATCAAAAAGAGGAGGTGCCCGATTAATACGTAAATGGCACTATTTTATGAAATCTTTCATTGAAAGAATCTATATGGATATCTTTCTATGTAACATTAATATTCCCAGAATAAATGCACAACTTTTCCTTGAATTTGAATCAACAAAAAAAATTATCGACAAAGACATTTACAATGATGAAAGAAATAAAGAAGGAATTGATGAAACAAATCAAAATGCAATTCACTTTATTTCGACTATAAAAAAGTCTCTTTCTAATATTAGTAATAATAAATCACAGATTTATTGTGACTTATCTTCCTTGTCCCAAGCATATGTATTTTATAATTTATCACAAATCCAAATTATTAATAAGTATTACTTGAGATCTGTACTTAAATATCGCGGAGCATATCTTTTTCTTAAGGATAGAATAAAGGACCATTTTGGAACACGAGGAATATTGGATGCCAAATCAAGGTCTAAGAAACGTCCGAATTCTGGAATGAATGAATGGAAAAATTGGTTAAGGGGTCATTATCAATACAATTTATCTCAGACTAGATGGTCTAAATTAGTACCGCAAAAATGGCGAAATAGAGTCAATCAACGTCGTATGATTCAAAATAAAAACTCAAAAAAAGATTCATATGAAAAAGAAAAAGACCAATTAATTCATTACGAGAAACAAAATAATTATGTAGTGAACTCATTACCGAGTCAAAAAGAAAAATTTAAAAAACACTACAGATATGATCTTTTATCACATAAATATATTCATTATGAAGACAGGAAGGACTCATATATTTATGGATCGCCATTCCAAGTAAATGGAGACCGAGAGATTCCATATAATTACAACATGCCTAAACCCGAATCATTTTATGTACCCGGGGATATAGCTATTAATGATTATCTAGGGGAAGGGTCTATTATTGATACGGGGAAAAATCCGGATAGAAAATATTTGGAGTGGAGAATTCTCAATTTTTTTCTTAGAAAGAATATCGATATTGAGACTTGGACCGATATAGATACTGGAACCAACATTAATAAAAATACTAAGACTGGGACTAATGATTATCAAATAATTGATAAGAAAGATCTTTTTTATCTCACGATTCATCAAGAAATCAACCCATCCAATCAAAAAAAAACCTTTTTTTTTGATTGGATGGGAATGAATGAAGAAATGCTACATCGTCCCATATCGAATCTAGAACCCTGGTTCTTCTCAGAATTTGTGCTACTTTATGATGCATATAAGATTAAACCGTGGATCATACCAATCAAATTACTTATTTTCAATTTGAATGGAAATGAAAACGAAAATAAAAACATCAACAGAAATCAAAAAAAGGATCTTCGTCTATCATCTAATCAAAAAGAATATCTTGAATTAGAGAATCGAAATCAAGAAGAAAAAGAACAGCTGGGTCAAGGGAATCTTGGATCAGATCCACGAAACCGACAAAAAGATCTTGAAAAAGATTCCGCGGAATCAGACATTAAAAAACGTAGAAAGAAAAGACAATCCAAGAGCAATAAGGGAGCGGAACTAGATTTCTTCCTGAAAAGGTATTTGCTTTTTCAATTGAGATGGGATGATCCTTTGAATCAAAGAATTCTCAATAATATCAAGGTATATTGTCTCCTGCTTAGGCTGATAAATCCAAGGGAAATTGCTATATCCTCTATTCAAAGAGGAGAAATGCGCCTGGATGTAATGCTGATTCAGAAGGATCTAACTCTTACAGAATTGATAAAAAAGGGAATATTGATTATCGAACCGGTTCGTCTGTCTATAAAATGGGATGGACAATGGATTATGTATCAAACCATAAGTATTTCATTGGTCCATAAGAATAAGTACCAAACTAATCGAATACGCCGAGAAAAAAAATATGTTGATGAAGATTATTTCGATAGATCCATTGCACAACATGGAAAGGTACTTGTGAATGGAGATGAAAATCATTATGCTTTGCTTGTTCCTGAAAATATTCCATCTCCTAGACGTCGTAGAGAATTGAGAATTCTAATTTGTTTGAATTCCGAGAATGAGAATGTTGTGAATAGAAATTCAGTATTTTTCAATGGCAACAACGTAAGGAACTGTGTGCAATTTTTGGATGAGGACAAGCATTTTGATACAGATATAAATAAATTTATCCAATTCAAATTGTTTCTTTGGCCCAATTATCGATTAGAAGATTTAGCTTGTATGAATCGCTACTGGTTTGATACCAATAATGGCAGTCGTTTCAGTATGTCAAGGATACATATGTATCCACGAGTCAGAATTAGTTGATGGTGGATTTCCTATATATCTATATCACGTGTCATATCCGGTATATAAAGGTATACAAATGTACACACACGTTGTGTTACATTAGATTCTGATACATGATACTGATTCAATGATGTATCATATCAATTGGATCTAGGAATGAATCGGCAGAATTTTCTTAAGTCCCAATCATTCCCTTTTGTGGGTGTAGAAATGTACCATCTCCTTCTATCGAATCCAATTTTCAATTGGATTCGATAGAAAGTAGTCTATGAATAAATCCAGATTATTTTATTGTGTGTACCAGATCTAAATGACTGGCATTATTATTATTCCTGATCGGTAAAATCCATATCTGTGGAAAAGAAAGAAAAAAAAGAGAGAGAGAGGAGAATTCTTTTTATGGTAAAAAATTCATTCATCTCAGTTATTCTGCAAGAAGAAAAAGAAAAAAACAAAGGGTCTGTTGAATTTCAAGTATTCAGTTTCACCAATAAGATACGGAGACTTACTTCACATTTGGAATTGCACAGAAAAGACTATTTATCTCAGAGAGGTCTGCGGAAAATTCTGGGAAAACGTCAACGTATACTGGCTTATTTGTCAAAGAAAAATAGAGTACGTTATAAAGAATTAATTGGTCAGTTGGATATTCGGGAACCAAAAACTCGTTAATTTGAAAATTCGTTTGAATTATTTGCTTTATTAGATCTTGAATTTTGATGAACCTCGTTTCGTTTTCAGCAATTCATGAAATAATGAATCGGGGAAGAAAACATATGACTGTACCGGATATAAGAAAAGACTTCATGATAGTCAATATGGGTCCTCACCACCCATCAATGCATGGTGTTCTTCGACTCATCGTTACTCTAGATGGTGAAGATGTTATTGATTGTGAACCCGTATTGGGTTATTTACACAGAGGGATGGAAAAAATTGCGGAAAACCGAACAATTATACAGTATCTACCTTACGTAACACGTTGGGATTATTTAGCTACTATGTTCACAGAGGCAATAACGGTAAATGCACCAGAACAATTGGGAAATATTCAAGTACCTAAAAGAGCCAGCTATATCAGAGTCATTATGCTGGAGTTGAGTCGTATAGCTTCTCATTTGTTATGGCTTGGGCCTTTTATGGCGGATATCGGTGCACAGACTCCTTTCTTCTATATTTTCAGAGAGAGGGAATTGCTATATGATCTATTCGAAGCTGCCACAGGTATGCGAATGATGCATAATTATTTCCGTATTGGGGGAGTAGCTGCTGATCTACCTCATGGCTGGATAGATAAATGTTTGGATTTCTGCGATTATTCTTTAACAGGAGTTGTTGAATATCAAAAGCTTATTACGCGGAATCCCATTTTTTTGGAACGAGTTGAAGGAGTGGGCATTATTGGTGGAGAGGAAGCAATAAATTGGGGTTTATCAGGACCAATGCTACGAGCTTCCGGAATGCAATGGGATCTTCGTAAAGTTGATCATTATGAGTGTTACGATGAATTCGATTGGGAAGTCCAATGGCAAAAAGAAGGAGACTCATTAGCTCGTTATTTAGTACGAATCAGTGAAATGGCGGAATCCATAAAAATTATTCAACAGGCTCTGGAAGGAATTCCGGGGGGGCCCTATGAGAATTTAGAAGTCCGTCGCTTTGATAAAGCAAGGGATTCCGAATGGAATGATTTTGAATATCGATTCATTAGTAAAAAG